CTTAGAACGGCCGGCCTGTTTGGACGGTAGAACGGGGAGAGGGGGAGTCGTGCCCATTCTCTATCCGGGCACGAGCAGGAACATAAAAAAAAAAGGAAAAGCGAATACATGTACATGATGTAACGACATATTCAAAAATACGTGATCCGATTTGATAGGCTGCCCGCAGAAAGGAAAGAGTTTACCGACCGCATAACAATTCATTCTTGTGTGTAGCGCGTGGGCCCATGTCTCCCGAACGATCATAGTACGGCCGCTCATCTAATATAAAATCAATGAGTAGATCTCACCTCCCCTTCCCCATACCATAGCCGGAAGGGATAGCGTATCCACAGAAGAGAGAGTACGGGCCCTTGCCCAACATTTAGTTTAGACGCGGCTCGAATGCCTTTATGCTATAGGCTGTGTTAAGCATGCTTCTTTGACAGAAAAGAAACTCTTTTTCCATGACAACAGTCGCGACTATAAAGGGCGGGGCGGTAAGCTCTCTATCAACAATAGGGGGCTATTCATAGTAAAAAACTACTAGACTATATGGATTCCAACTGAACTTCAACTTCTACTTGGTTGATTAATTCAGGGGCAGTGCTGGAACATAATGTTGGACGATCTCCATTTCCATATGGTAATTGAAGTCAAACAGGAGCAAAGCAGGTGCAATTCAATCCTTATTCCTAGCAATGATTCCCAAAAAAGCAAAACCTCACTAGACCGAGGCCCATTGCTATGGGGACTACACTATATAAGAGAATGACTAAGGTAATTGCCAATACTTTCTATTGAAAGACAGGCTGGCTCTTTAAAAAGGGCGCCCTCCTAATCTCATTTTGATAGGAAGAGATATTGAGAATTATCCCAAGGAGGCTTACTACTCAGCTGATAGATCAGGTGAGCCAGCCATGATCACTAAACTCACCAAACCAGCAGCATATGCAAATTTGAATCATAGGTTTCTATATGCTTAAGGAAAATGGGATTTGCAGAGTAGGATACGAAAGTTTATTTATATACAATGGAAAGCCCCTATAATCCATGGACGACCAGTGGAGTTCATAAAAGAAAGCAAAGAAAGGTCCGCGACAAAGCTGTCCCCTCTCTCCATATCTCTACTTACTGGCTGGGTGCAGATAAGACTGTAATAATAACAAAGCCAGATAGAGATACTGTTCGTTCAGAATTGATTCAGATGGCGAGGACCCACGGAAAAATCCACCTTATTCATGCTCCGCACAGCAACTTGCCCGGTCAATATTATATGTCTATGCTAAACTTGGTGATCTATTTTCGTTGCCCCCTTTAAGCGTATGTGATATAATCATTCTTATCTCAGAAGAGAAGTATGCATTGTCCCCACTTAAGTTATTAAGTATTCCCAAAGACGAGGCGATTTTCTTTTATGTTGAAACTTTATGTCAGCCAGGGGACCCTGATCATAAATGGGTTGTTTGTCCCGGTGAAAGGGACGCTCTCCTTTTAATCGCTCTGGCGCATATGTTGAATAGTTGTTTTATGCGTTCATCTATCTTTCAGGAGCAGTCGTGTGGTTTTCCCAGAGATCGCCGTGAGTTCTTTGCCAAATTAGGTGGAGTGGGGAAGATTAGAACTATTTTCATCTTTCATCTAGCACCCTCACAAGGTACTATTCCTCATAAAAGAATTTGACGAAAGCTGGCACCCTTGGTGCGTGATAGCTACGTAATATCCTGAGTTTCATCCTTTTTAAAGATACCAATGACCAAAATGGGATTAATTGTTCTATTACGGAAGTTGGGATCCCACACGCTGGGTTAATCACTAAGGTCTTATACAATTTTATGTTGGATGATTTCGTAATGAAATTCCGGTATGGACTTTTGTTGTTGTTACGACAGGCGGAGAGCAGTGCCCTATTGGTCTAATTCCTGCTTCCCCTTGGTATCGGTAAAGGGGCTGGTAAGCGCTTCCCGAATAGATTCCTTTCTCTTCCCCGGACACCGAACAAAGGGAACCCTGGCTTCACTTGTCGTAGTAAGACCACCCCTCTATAAGCTTTCCCTATCGCTCTGATGAACCTCTTTCCGCCTGTTCTCTAGAGTTCAAGAACAGATTCTTGCCTATCCCTTATTTGTCCATGTTGTCCGTTTTCCGCTAAAGGCAGCATGAAAAGCACCTATATTGTAATACGTAAGAGGAAGGACGACTAAGCAACTATGCTACTATTGGCACCCCAAACTAAAAACTACAGCTGGAAATCCAACTTTAGGTGGTCATTATGATCAGAAACTCACTCTCTGGAGAATTTTATTGACCTCGCATATAACATGGGGAATCTGGTTAGCACCCATATTGTTGAATAAAAGAACAAAGACTTGACTGGACGGTATTCACGAGCAGATGACAAGCATGAGTGAAGAAGGGTCTTATGTTACCATTTTTGGTGGTAAAGAAGATGTTCTTGTTCTTCCATTCCCCAAACCCACTTCAGCTTTCAAGATTGGGTTGGTGTTCCGATAGGCGAGAG